GGCTTCATGAAGTGCTTCTTTCGGAGTTAAACTCCCATTTGTCCATATTTCGAGAAATAGGATCTCTTGTTTTTCATTCCCATTTCCATAGGAATGAATACTATGATTCACATTTCGAACGGGCATGAATACAGCATCTATAGGATAACTTCCATCTTGAAAGTTAAAGTTATGTGGCATTTTTATAAGATATCCGCGATTTCTCTCGATTTCTAATCCAATACACAAATTAATTGGTTCTGTCAAGCTAGCTATATGTTGTGTATTGTCAACAATTTCTACATAAGTGGGTAGGATGATATCTTGAGCAGTTACATATCCAGGACCCCTGACACAAATAGACGCGTCACAAGTTCCATATAGATTACTTCTCAATACAATTTCTTTCAAATTCATTATAATTTCGTGAACCGATTCTTGAATACCCGTTATAGTAGAATATTCATGGGGGACGTTCTCAGATTTTACACGTGTGATACATGTTCCTTCTATTTCTCCAAGCAAAGCTCTTCGCATCGCAATACCTATTGTGTCGGCCTGCCCTTTCATAAGTGGAGACAGTATAAAGCGCCCATAATAAAGACGTTTACTGTCTGTTCTTGATTCAACACACTTCCACTGTAGTGTCCGAGTAGATACTGTTACTTTCTCTCGAACCATAGTCAAAATAGTTTATTTGATTGAATTATTTATTTCTCTTGTTTCTCTTGAAATTTCTTCACTGTTCCTTTCTACACACGTCTTTTTTTCGGAGGTCTGCAGCCATTATGTGGCATAGGGGTTACATCCCGTACAAAAGTTAATAGTATACCACTTCTACGAATAGCTCGTAATGCAGCGTCTCTACCGAGACCGGGGCCCTTTATCATAACTTCGGCTCGTTGCATACCTTGATCTACTACTGTACGAATAGCATTTGCTGCTGCAGTTTGAGCGGCAAAGGGTGTCCCCCTTCTCGTACCCTTGAATCCACAAGTACCAGCCGAGGACCAGGAAACCACCCGACCTCGTACATCTGTAACCGTGACAATGGTATTATTGAAACTTGCTTGAACATGAATAACTCCCTTTGGTATTCTGCGTGCACTTTTACGTGAACCAATACGTACATTTCTACGCGGACCGTTTCTCGGTATAACTTTTGCCATATTGTATCATCTCATAAATATGAGTCAGAAATATATGGATATATCCATTTCATGTCAAAACACATTCTTTATTTGTACGCTGGGCCCATTTAGTGAGCCTGATTATCCTTGTCTTTGTTTATGTCTCGGGTTGGAACAAATTACTCTAATGCACCCCCGTCTACGGATTAGTCGGCATTTTTCACAAATTTTACGAACGGAAGCTCTTATTTTCATATTTGTCATTCCTTATCTTAATTCTGAATCTAATTCTTGGTAGAAAATAAGTTTCTTGAAATTTTTTATCTCGAATCGTATTGAATAAAAACTACCTAATCTTTTGAATCCTTGTTTCGGAGTCGATAAATTATACGTCCTCTGGTTGAATCATAACGACTTACTTCAATTTTTACTTTATCTCCCGGCAGTATACGTATAAAACTACGTCGGATCTTTCCCGAAACATAACCTAGAATCAGATCTGCATTATCTAACCGAACCCGGAACATGCCATTGGGAAGCGATTCAGTAATTAAACCTTCATGAATCCATTTTTGTTCTTTCATTCCAGGTAAAGCCCCCTTGAAGTATCAACTAATGGAGGAGAAACGATATTAGACAACTCACCCCCTTTCTTTTTTTTTTTACAAATAGGAAGAGGTTTTGGATCCCATTTGGATATTAAAAGGATTACCATATATAACACAAGATTTCTCCGCCGATTCCTTCTAGTCGAGCCTCCCGGTCTGTCATTATACCTCGAGAAGTAGAAAGAATTACAATCCCCATCCCACCTAAAATTCTAGGAATTCGGTGGGAGTTAGAATAGATTCGTAAACCGGGGCGACTGATCCGTTTTAAATTTAAAAAATTTCTATAGGGTCTTTTCCTATTCCTTCTATGTCGCAGGGTTAAAACCAAATTTTTTTTGTTTTTTTCTCGATGTTTTCTAACGTTTTCGATAAAACCTTCTCGGAAAAGTATTTTGACAATATTTTCGGTAATATTATTGGATGCTACGCGAACAACTCTTTTTCGATCCATATCAGCATTTCGTATAGAGGTTATTATCTCAGCAATAGTGTCTCTACCCATGATGAACTAAAATTTTTGGTGCCCAAAAATTGGAAAATTGGATATAATTAACATGTTTTTTATTGGTTTGATGAATATAAATTCATCAAGGTATATGCGTGAGACACAATCTATGAATTAATCTAGTTCTTAATCTATTTCCTTTCAAATACCCTAAAGATATCAGGATCCCATTTTATAATACCTCGGGAGCTAATGAAACTATTTTAGTAAAATTGAATTGTCTCAATTCGCGTGGGATTGCGCCAAAAATACGAGTTCCTTTTGGATTTCCTTCTTGATCAATCACAACTGCAGCATTGTCATCATATCGTATTATCATACCGCTGTCACGTTTAAGTTCTTTACAGGTACGAACAATTACAGCTCTGACTACTTCTGATTTTTCTAGGGACATGTTTGGGACTGCTTCTTTGATCACAGCAACAATAATGTCACCAATATGAGCATATTGACGATTACTAGCCCCTATAATTCGAATACACATCAATTTTCGAGCCCCGCTGTTATCCGCTACATTTAAATGGGTCTGAGGTTGAATCATATGAATTTTTGAGTCTATTCTTCCAATGCAAAGGATGAAGAAAATAAAAGAAATACTGTTTGTCCAAAAAAAGAAACCTGCGATTTTGTTTCATCCCCAAGACTCCTTTCGGCTGGTTCTACGTTTTTATCCCGAAATAATAAATTGAGTTCGTATCGGCATTTTGGATGCTGCTATTAAAATAGCTCTTCTAGCTATATTTTCGGTTACTCCCCCCATTTCATATAGTATTCGCCCCGGTTTAACAACAGCTACCCAATATTCAGGGGATCCTTTCCCCGAACCCATACGTGTTTCGGCGGGTCTTACTGTAACGGGTTTGTCTGGAAATATACGGACCCATATTTTTCCACCACGGCGCGCATTTCGTGTCATTGCCCGTCGACCTGCTTCGATTTGTCTAGATGTGATCCAAGCGGGTTCAAGTGCCTGAAGAGCATATTTACCAAAACAAATATGATTACCTCGATAAGATATTCCCTTCATTCTTCCTCTATGTTGTTTACGGAATCTAGTTCTTTTGGGGTTATAGTTGATGGTTGTTTTGGAATTCCATCTCTACTACAGAACTGGACGTGAGAATTTCTTCTCATCCGGCTCCTCGCAAATAAAAGGATTCAAAATGAAAAGGATTCAAAATCGAATTTCAATTAATTTGAATAGATATTAGAACATTTTTAGAAAATTTTTTTATAATATAAAAAGAATCTTTATTTTCTTTTGTCCTTTATTCAAGCTTACCAATTCAAAAAAAAGAAAGTTCTAAAAGTTCTCGCGGGCGAATATTTACTCTTGCAATCTCTATTTCAGTACTAGCGCTTGTTCCTCACTTCTCCAAATAGATGAATTGATTTCCGGTTCATTTCGCCATCCCAACTAGTGAATCATTAAGATTCACAGGTTCCTTCGTTCCCGCCACTTCATACTAAATGGTTAGGTCAGAATTCTACAATGGAGCTCATAATACAATTTATTTTGGAGACAACCTTCTTAGTCTTTATTGGCTCGGAGCTCTTGAATTTTTCTTCTATAAGAAGGATTCATTTAATATTTCATTATGGATGAATCAAATCAATTAGTATTGGTGCTTTATTACATTGTCTTTTATGAGATAACTCATAAACCTTACATATTGGAATTCTATATCATTGATATTCTTTTTCTTTCTTTCTTTCTCTCATCTTTCCATTTATCTATACCTTTCTTCTGTATTTGGCTTAAAACTTAAAATGAAAGTTTCATTCTAAAAAAATTTCAGTTGCTGCAAAGATATGACCAATTTAGCATATCTTGACTGGTTCTTTAGATCCAGATAATATGAAGTGATGAGTTGGTTTTCATATTACCGGGCTGGTCTTTTGTTAATCCTAACCCTAAAAAACCAACGAGTCGCACACTAAGCATAGCAATTATATCAAAATAAAATGTCAATTGAATTTTTATTCAACCCTATAGAATTAGTTTGATTGGCCAGAAAAAGAATGAATGAGTTTCGCCCTTTTTGTTCTATCAACGGATATAAGGAAAAAACAATCAAAGTTTTCTTATTCCTCTTCCTTGTCTATACTAGAAAAATCCAAATTTTGATGCCTAATACCCCATAGATAGTCCGAACTGTATAGGAACAATAATCAATTTTAGCTCGAATGGTTTGTAGGGGAACCCTACCCTCTCTGATCCATTCAACACGTGCAATTTCTTTTCCGTCGATACGCCCTGCAATTTGTACTTGAATTCCTTTTGTATCTGCTTGTTCAGTTAATTCAATGGCCTTTTTCATTGCTTTTCGAAATGAAACTCTATTCTTTAATTGTCCGGCTATAAATTCTGCAAGAATATTAGGATTTCCGTAAGGTTTTGCAATTCTTGTAATAGCAATGTTAAGTTTTCGGTTCATATAATGAAATTCTTTTTGTAGATTCATCTGTAATTCTTCGATTCCTCGGGGTCTACTTTCGATTAATAACTTTGGGAATCCCATAAAGATTATGACCTGGATCAAATCGATTCTTTTTTGAATCTCTATACGAGCAATTCCCTCGGCACCGGAGGATATTCTCATATTCTTTTGAACATAATTTTTGATAAAATCTCTTATTTTTTGATCTTCCTGTAGGCCCTCAGAATAATTTTTTGGTTGTGCAAACCAAAGGGAATAATGGCTTTGGGTTGTACCAAGTCGGAAACCAAGTGGATTTATTTTTTGTCCCATACTACCTCACTATTATACACAT